AAAATATTTTAGGGAATAAAAAAAACAAGGATGCATATCCAAATTGATGATGCATGTATAATAAAAAGCATATATAATAAAGAATATATAATAAAGAATATATAGCGGGTAGCGGGAATCGAACCCGCATCGTTAGCTTGGAAGGCTAGGGGTTATAGTCGACGTTGGTTGATCATTTTTAACGTTTCTAATTCAAAACCGAACATGAAATTTTGGTTTCATTCGGCTCCTTTATAGAAGATCGATGTATTCCCAAAGAGAAAAATTAGATCCAAAACATCTATGTTAGCTTTTCTGCATGAATCCGTCCAAAGCTACTTGCTTTCTAGATGATCCCTCTAGAGGAGGGGGATTATACTAAATCCATTTAGTCTAGTTACTTCGTTCCCTATTTCCACTCGCAGGATCCTGAGGAAAAAAATTTGGTTTCCACCGAGCTGAAACAATATGCTGATGGTTCTAGTAAACCAAAACCATCGTTTTATAGCTATTTGGTTTCAATTTCCCTTTTACAAAAAAAAATTGAAGATCTAGTTACGATTGGAAATAAACTTTTATATCTTCATCCATAGATCCTTTACTCATACTCATTCAATTGGAAGAGTTAATCCAATTCAAAAAAATTATGCTTCGCGACTCCATATCCATAATCCAATCTTTTTTATTCAATTTCTAATTGGCCTTTGGATACAAATCGTGAGAATGTATATTCTTCCTCAAATATGCTATTGAGAGGTAAAGGATTAAACCTTTTTAAGAAATAAAGTTTTTGATCGGAATATGAAACTGAAAGACCCCTTAACTATTTAATTAAGTTTTTGATAGAACGAATCACACTTTTACCACTAAACTATACCCGCTACATATTTATTATTGTATATGAATGGACCATTTGTCGAACAAAAGAGTGAGGCGCAATCAAGATAGCACCAGAATCATGAAAATTCTAGCGTTGACACTTCGTCCCGCCGGGGACTTAAATAGGCGGCGAAGAGCAGAAAGCTTACTTAAATAACATAAAAAAAAAGTTTATAATAAAATAACTTATAAGTTATATTATAATGTTTATTTATATAACATTATAATATAACTTATATATCTTCATTTTATATATCTTTATTTTATATCTTTTTTATATAATCTTATACTTATATCTTTTTTATATATCTTTATTCTTTTTTTTCTTTATAATATAAAATTTTTATATATTTATTATAAATTTATATATTTATTATAAATTTATATATTTATTATAAATATATATATATATATTATTTATAATTATAATAAATAAAGAATATAATTTAATAGAATATAAATAAAAGAATATATATAAAAAAAAAATAGATAAATAAAAAAGGAAAACGAAGGTTTTTTTCTTCACGTGTCACATCACATAAAAAATTTTCCATTTTTAAATGGGGATGGGGAGAGATGGCTGAGTGGACTAAAGCGGCGGATTGCTAATCCGTTGTACGAGTTATTCGTACCGAGGGTTCGAATCCCTCTCTCTCCGCTTCTTCTGATTACTTGAGACTTTCGAATTCGAAGGAATTTCGATCCCTTGATTTTATCATAGCATAGGTAAATGTATGGAATACATAAAATCATAAGAAAAAAATTTCGAAAAAGCAGGAAAAACTAAAAATATCTTTTTTTTATTCCTCACGTCCAGGATTACGCCCTGGATCATTAGATAAAAATCCGAAGATGAAGAGAGAAATAAAGAATATCACTACTGTATAAACGAATAGTTTGAGAGTAAGCATTACACAATCTCCAAGATCTTTTTTTTTTTAAAAGGGAATAGATTACTTATTTTTTACCACATACACTATTTTGTTTTGACATGACACCCCCCCAAAAATGAAGTGTTTTTTGAAAAGAAAGTCATTTTCACGAATTTCTTTGGAATAAGATTTTGATTCCTTCGTTATCAAAAATTTCTTGTCATATGATTAGGTATTGTAGGCAACCTAATAAAATCTTTGCTCACTGTAAGGTCAGAACGAGGAAATAAGCTGATCAAAATTCATCGCCGCGGTTATTCAATATACAAGAATTTCTATTTTTGAATCGAGGGTTCATAATGTAAGACTTATCTGGTCTTATCAATTTTTAGAATTTTGATTTATCGAATAAATCATGAATTTAGCAGAGTATTAAATCATCGAAAACTTACAGCAGCTTGCCAAACAAAGGCTAAGAGAAAAAAAAGTACAGGTATGACAGGCATAACATCTACGATTGGATTTAAAAAGGCATAAGCTTCGGGCAATTTGGCGAAGAAAAAACTACTCGAATAAAAGACAGAATTAAGACAGATGCAGATTAAACTAAAGATATTAAGCATAACAAAATTTCGTTCTTGTAGATTAGATAATTTTATTCTGATTGAGTTTTTTTTTATAAGGGAAAAAAAAGACAAGTCAAAAAATCTTTCTTTTTCTTCGAACTCTCCCAAATAAAAATCCTTCCTTCCATTCTCAAATGAGAATACAAGGAATTCCATTTTCATACAATATCTTAACTGAATTCCATGTAATGATCAATGAATTTTTTTGATTCTATATCTACATGTGTTGAATCCTAGCAAAAATATATTCCCAATGTATTTATTGGGTTGGGATTGACGAATAACCAATACCAATATTAATGTTTATTAGTGTCGAATAGAAATTCGAAATGGGGCGTGGCCAAGCGGTAAGGCAGCGGGTTTTGGTCCCGTTACTCGGAGGTTCGAATCCTTCCGTCCCAGATCGTTTCCATCAGAAACGAAAGATGGAATCACATTATATCCCACATGAAACATAAAATTGTTAACGAGAACAATCTTTTGTTCTGAATTCTAAGAATCATTCTTAGAATCATATTTTTTCTTTCATTTGGTTTCTCACAAACGTAATCAAGTGTCAAATGTGGGTGGAAATAAATATCTTTTTTTTTAATTCAAAAAAGAAATTCTGGGTTTATCATTCACATTCAGGATATGCTCGTACTACTCAATATTCATTTTAAAGTTAGTTACTTATGGAAACTTTATGTCCCATATCTATGAAATGTCAATTCTCACACGAAGCATTCTGAATCGAAATGTGAATGAAAGAAAGGCCTCTTTATTCCCTTACCAAGGGTAAAAAGCCTAAAGTAAATAAATGGGGTATCCCAATTCCACAGTCTATGTGGAGACTAAAGAGTAGGGAGTTTTTGGTACTAATTTCATCACTGGTCTTAAAACTTCTAAAGCTGGTGTGGGAAAAAAATAGTAAAAACGAATTGATCTGGACCCCATTTTTTTGTATTTTATCTGGTTCATCTTATATCTTATCCGGTTCAAATGAATAATTGTAAATCAATGTAATGTAGCGATTGGGGGGAAATTCGTATATTGCATCTACTTGACTTTATGGAATTGATGGAAAAGAAAAATTCTTGAACCTGAAGTAAAACAAAATCTGTATTGTATAAAATAAAATAAAAAAGTTTTATTAATAATTGATTTTTTTCCGGGATTGGAAATCTATTAATATTAAAGGTTCTTCTTTTGAGGTTTATAGTTTATTTGTTCGAGAAAAATGGATCCTTCATGATTGATCGTCCCGAACAATCTTTTTAAGATGTAAATAAGTCTTAAGCAAACTTTTTTATTCGTCTTTTTTAGAAATATGTTTCATTCATATGATAGAATATAGAGTTAAATAAATTGGATCCTTGCTGAGCCTTCCCCGGATAAATACTTATTTATCTATCCATAGATAGATAGATAGAAAGTATGTACTATTATATACCGGTATACACACACCGGTTGAGCCAATGACTATTCATGATTCCATATTGAATCAATTACATACCGGTTTGAAATAAAATTAGAGGAATGTTATGTTAAAACTTCGTTTGAAACGATGTGGTAGAAAGCAACGTGCGACTTGAAGGACATGATCGGCTGTGGATTCTTACATCCACCATTTTCTATAGGAATGAAGATGTTCTTGGCTCGACATAGTTTGTTCTGCTCTGTTAGGAACCTAATTTGTGTTAGGTTGTAAGTAAATAGTACATGATGGAGCTCGAGCAGAAAGGATTGATTCGTTTATCAGGGGGAAGAATCTAGGGTTAGTAACTATCAATAAGTTAGACCAACTTTGTAAGTATATCCTCAATATATAAATCGAAAGGTTAAAAGATCGAAAAATCAAAGAAGTTTGAAAAATAAAAAGTAAAATTTTTCGGAATTGGTAAAACTATTTCGATCAAAAGTGTATCACAAGGGAATCCACCGTTCATATTCTATTTCTATAGTTCATATTCTATTTCTATAGTATAGAAAAAAATAACAAAAAACAAAAAGGTATGTTGCTGCTCTTTTGAAAGGAGTAAGGATCACCGAAGTAATGTCTAAACCCAATGATTTCACAAAGCAAAGATAAAGGATTCCGGAACAAGTAAACACTATTTTCAATTGTCTCAACAATTGAATCAGAATGAGGAATAAAAATAGATTCGAGATGAGACAAACAAAAGAGGTTAGAGACGGCTCAATAAATGTCTAAGGGTTTCCCTTCGAACTCTGTCAGAATTACCCAACTTGAGTTATGAGTACGAATGAGATTTCTTTTTTTCTGTAAGGAAGAATAAAAAAACGACTCAAATCATAGTCTAATTCATGATTTTATGGATCCATTTGCCATTATATACATATACAGAAATTTAGAATCCTTTTTTCTCGAGCCGTATGAGGAGAAAACCTCCCATACGTTTCTAGGGGGGGCATTGTTTATTTACATCTATTCCAATGAGCCATCTACCGAATCGTTGCAATTGATGTTCGATCCCGAAGAGAAGGAAGAGATCTTAGAAAAGTAGGTTTTTACGATCCGATAAAGAATCAAACTTATTTAAATGTTCCTGTTATTCTATATTTCCTTGAAAAAGGTGCTCAACCTACGGGAACTGTTTGTGATATTTTAAGGAAGGCAGAATTATTTCAAGAAAGAACTTCGATTCGAGTTAATTAAAGTAAAAAAAAAAAAAAATTAATAAATAAAAAAAGGGGTGGGGGGGGGGTAACTAGTATCTATCTTTGTGTAATTATTTACATTTACACACAATTTGCCTTTTTCTTGCTGTATTCATACTTAATTTACTTTTTTTCTTGTTTTGTTTGTTGCGGGAATCCACCAACAAACAAGGGGTTAATCTTGCTTATTGTACCTCTATTGATTGAATAAACCCGAGATTTTTTCTTTACTTTACCTCTTTCGTATTTTTTTCATCCAAATTTCTTATTTATGTTTATGTTGTGCCAATCCAACACAAGTCCTTATTTGATTTACTTAAATATGTTTTCTTAATATTGGATTCATATTGACAATGGTGCATCGAAGAAATATAATTCGATCGTAGATAAATAGATCCGTTTATCTCCACCTCATATTGGTTTTTTTTACTTCACTTCAGTCAAATGATGGGTTTGCCCTGCCGGATTTACTGGCATACAAGATGTATTTTCTTAACGAAAAAGAAAAGAAAATTGATAAATAAAATGGCGGTTTGTCACAATTTTGACATCTCTATTGGGAATCTGTTGTTGTTTAATCCGATCTGTCCATTTTGGTATTTTGGTATTTTTAATTGATCAACAAAAACAAATCTTTCTTTTCGATTTGTTCTAGTTCAATGTTTTGACGGGGTCGTGCAGTGCAATTCAATTGACTTTTTTATTTTGACCGTATTTACATATATATCCTATTTATTTTATTTTTATTCGGGTTGCTAACTCAACGGTAGAGTACTCGGCTTTTAAGTGCGACTATGATCTTTTACACATTTGGATGAAGCAACAGATTCGTCCAGACTATTGGTAGAGTCTATAAGACCACGACTGATCCTCAAAGGTAATGAATGGAAAAAACAGCATGTCGTAATAAAATATTATTATTTTATTATTAAATTTATTATTTAATTAAATATTATTTAATTAAATATTATTTAATTAAAGTAGAACTTTGAGTTTATCCTTACCGGATCGTTACAATTTTTTTTTCTTTTTGTTTGGAAGTGAAAAAAAAATTCACATTTACAGTTGGGTCTAGTGAATAAATGGATAGAGCCCTATGGCTCTAATTCTGGTGAAATAAAAAGCAACGAGCTTTTGTTCTTAATTTGAATGATTACCCGATCTAATTAGACGTTAAAGATAGATTAGTGCCTGATGCGGGAAAGGGTGGGTTCTTCTGTGAGTGGACCATTGATTTTCTTTCTTTTTTTTTTTTAATGAATCCTAATTATTCTTTATTATGGATTGGAGACGAATGTGTAGAAGAAACAGTATACTGATAAAGAGAATTTATTCCAAAGTCAAAAGAGCGATCGAGTTGCAAAAATAAAGGATTTTTTTCCCTCTTGTAATTATAACGAACATAAACCAATTGGATAGAAAAGGAGAGGAAAAAGATCTGTTGATTGGACTCCCCTGTTTCCTTTATTTGCGGGATATATATTTTTTTCTTACTGTAATTATATACATAATACATACCCTGTTCTGACCATATTGCACTATGTATCATTTGATAACCCAAAAAATGAAATAGGTCCCGCCTCTGGTTCAAGTAGAAATGTAAATGGAAGAATTACAAGGATATTTAGAAAGAGATAGATCTCTGCAACAACACTTTCTATATCCGCTTCTCTTTAAGGAGTATATTTACACATTTCTTCATGATCGTGGTTTAAATGGTTCGATTTTTTACGAATCCACGGAAATTTTTGGTTATGACAATAAATCTAGTTCAGTACTTGTGAAACGTTCAATTATTCGAATGTATCAACAGAATTATTTGATTTATTCGGTTAATGATTCTAACCAAAATCGATTCGTTGGGCACAACAATTATTTTTATTTTCATTTTTATTCTCAGATGATATTGGAAGGTTTTGCAGTCATTGTGGAAATTCCATTCTTGCTGCGATTGGTATCTTCCCTCGAAGAAAAAAAAATACCAAAATCTCAGAATTTGAATTTACGATCTATTCATTCAATATTTCCCTTTTTGGAGGACAAATTATCGCATTTAAATTATGTGTCAGATATACTAATACCTTATCCCATCCATCTGAAAATCTTGGTTCAAATCCTTCAATTCTGGATCCAAGATGTTCCTTCTTTACATTTATTGCGATTCTTTCTTCACGAATATCATAATTGGAATAGTCTTATTACTCCGAATAATTCTATTTTTCTTTTTTCAAAAGAAAATAAAAGACTATTTCGGTTCCCATATAATTCTTATGTATCTGAATGCGAATTTGTATTAGTTTTTCTTCGTAAACAATCTTCTTATTTACGATTAACATCTTCTGGAGCTTTTCTTGAGCGAACACATTTCTATGGAAAAATAGAATATCGTATAGTAGTGCGCCGTAATTATTTTCAGAAGACCCTATGGTTTTTCAAGGATCCCTTCATGCATTATGTTCGATATCAAGGAAAAGCAATTCTGG